CCGACGTGCCCAGAGGCCAGAGGCGAATCCGTTCACGGTCCTATGGACCAACACCATTCGCCGGAATTAGCTTCCATAGTTCCTATAAGAATTCCGGCTGTCCAGGGGCTGTTGACGGAATCTATAGCTATAGTACCCGCCCCGCATAGTCATGTTTGACTGGGCTTACACACATTCGCTCACGTCACGCTGTCCCCCCTCAGCTCACCCTAGACCCGGGTACGTCGTCTCCAAGGCTTCACACAAAATCTTCACTGACAACATATGCATGCTTCTGTAGGGTCAGGCAGAACCGTTGTTGCCTGATGGGAACTTCCCCCATATTGCTATCAATGTCTTCATGTCGCACGACCTCTTAACATTACACCACTGAATCCCCAATCCTTTGCTTGCTGTGCAGTGACAGTACCAATATCGCATAATCGTTGTTTCCAGATACGGTTGCCGGTTGACATCTCTTCTAATTCGTCGATACGAGAAGCAAATTGTTGTGTGGAGGAATCAATATCTCGACATAAGCCAAGAGGCAGATCTTGTGCCACTCCACCAGGTCGTATGAAACTGGCATGCATCCTGGCTCCAGGGACTCTTTCATAGAATTCCAACAGTTTCTCCCGCTCCTCAGAAGCCCAAAGGAACGGAGTTGATGCTCCCACATCCATAGCATGAGTAGTTGAAGCAAGTGAATGATTTGAAATTCGAGTTATTTCACGGAATAAGACTCGTATATATTGAGCTCGTAACGGTACCTCGCAATTCAAAAGTCTCTCTACGGCTGAAGAATGAGCGTGTTCTTGGGCCATCGTAGAAACATAGATAGGGTCGACGACGGAACGAACAACGAAACTTTACGACAGCTTTTTCGTACACGTTCACTTGCATCACATACACAAGTGCTCTCTGAACCGTGCAATAAGGTCACCCATAACACGGCTCTCCCACTTGAGTGACCTGGGACCCAGGCCATGCCCTCGCCATGATATTGTAAAAATGGGTGGGGCAGCCCGCCGGAAATCCAATAACGGGGGGTCTCCTTGATTCACCGGACCAGCTGTAATAGACTGTCATTAATGTCGTTTGCGTATCACATATCTGCTCCACGCCCCCGACATTAATGACAGTTCCCAATCAATTCGTCTGTAATTTGATCGGCCCCAGGTCCGTACTATACTAATTCCGGCTCCCCATTCTCCAGTCTCCCGCAACTGCTCGACGCGTGGTGTGTGACTCCGTATGAGGACCTCCTTCCCTACTACTAATTCAGGTCTGCCCACTCTCCGTTCACACGGTTATCAAAGCAGAGGAAGGGTGGGCAGCAGGTACCACGAGCCCTCTGTCCCACACATCGGTACAGAAGCGACGTGTAGTTCACCGGTTCCACCGAATGCTCCGGTGTCTCGGCAAAGATCGTTTGAGTGCGCAGTCTTGCTTCGGATGCTTCGCCATGGAATAGATCGACCCAGTTCCCGTTCTTTTCCGGTGCACTCGCTTTGTATCTCCGACACACAAGGAAGGACGCGGTGGGTTTTTTTGCAGCCCCCGCCTCTGTCCGGCCGATCATTCCGCTGGCATCTCGCATTCACGCCCCCGTTTGACTGCCACTCGGGGATGTAGTTGTAGATACGTTCGTCTCCGTGGGTCGTTCCTCTGGTATCCTTCTACGACATGCTGTTGTCATCGCCATATTCCATATATCACTTAGTCATATCTGCCTCGCTGCGGGTCAGCACCTCCGAAAGAAAGGGAGGACTTCATTCAGTGACTCCGCGATCGCCCTCTGAACGATCAGAATAAGGTAAAGCTTGAAGATAAGTTTTGTACTCTATTAATTTCTCAGTCCCTCTAGTCGGGTGGGCGGCGGCCGGATTGACCGGATCCCCCTCCAAACCGTACGTGCGGGTCTCCCCGCATGCGGCTCACGCCATTCGAGGTGGTCCAGCCCAGCTCCCAAATCCTGGGGAAATTGAGACAGCTCAATACAGGCCAGAAGTCAGAAGGATAGGCAAAGGCTGCCCAGCCCGCACTTAACTCCTCCCCCATTGACTCGGTATATTCAAACTGTATTTGCTACGCAACCTCCCGAGGGGAGGTCAAGGCTATTTATAGTTGAGCACGCTAGTGCGGTCCATTGAATATTGAATGACCTTTCAACCGGCCTCCGGCCGCCAGTCTCTAATGAATGAGCCCTGGAATTTCCGTCAAATGACCCGGCCTCCCCTGGCTCTTCTACCGTCTGGGCTCCCTTTCCTCCCCTTCCCTGCTCCCCCGGCGCAGGCCTACCACGCTTCGCGCCTGCGACGTTTTCGCCAGACGGTCTTAGCCAGTAGTGCCATCCTCCCCGCTGGCTGTCTGTATGGGTGGGTTGTCCCTTGCTTCCCCTACTTTAGATTCCGGCCGGCTCCCTGTCTCCCAGGACCAGGAAATGAAGTGGTTTGGTTGACTTGGACAGCGGGCGGGTTACACGTTCCACTGTGCCAAGATGTGAGGTGCAGGTGGTGATGATCACCCCGGGGTATGCATGCGCGGGAGCCCTTGACGGGCACTCCAGGACCCGCCAACGCTCGTTCAAACCCGTCGGTCGGTCTACTATATCAAAGGGCACGGGCACCTGTTCATCCGAGATGTGTGGATAACGAGGCCACCTTCACAACCTTCTCCCTTCCGTACCTAAAAATCAAATAACGCCAAACCAGCAAGCGTTAATTCAGGGGCCTAAAGAAGATTCAAAACAGATACAACAAGCAACGGCCCCTATTACTTTATTACCAACGAGAGGAACAATCCAGATTCAAAGCAAAGCGCACAAATTACTTTATATTACCCTGTTTTCCTACCGTACCATAACCAGAAAAAAAACGGATTAAGCGCTAACGCGTACTACTAATTCCGGTAATTCCTAATTCCGGCCCTGGTCTTAATAGTCCTACTAAGTCCTGCTAATTCCGGTGCAAATGGACAACGCAGCCGGTATTCATCCGGTAGATTCCGGTATTCTGGTGGCCCGGTGCTTGTATGGTACAGCGGGCCCGGTACAGCAGGCTTGTTCCCCCGCCCCGCTGCCCGGTGGTGCTCATAACCCGCTACGGAACCTCCACCGAAAGAAAAAAAGGGCTTCCGGGCAGGGATTTAGGCAGGGTATCCCCCTCGGCATCAGCGGCTTCGTGCCGCACTGGAGTGATCCAATATGTGGTTCCGCACGTTCCACCACTTCTCCGTTCATTTCCAATACTGATCGTGAAACACCATGAGCAGCAGGATGTTGAGGTCCGGAATTCGAAGTGAAATTTTGGACCCTAGTCGTCATGGGAAAGAAAGGCAGAAATAAGAAAGAGATTATTTCACCCAAGCTTGTCCAGTACCCGGGCCTTCGCCCGCGCGCGAGGGACCGTTTTTTGCCTTGCGACCCTGGTGGCCCGAAAGACTGAGCGATGATTGATGCAGGCCTACCCGGCAGGACTCGATTGTTCCAGAGAGAAGGATCATGGCGCCCCGGAACCATGACATCCAGCAGCATCATCTCCTTGCGTGCAAGAGACTTCTATTAAACCGGGCCGACTACATCTCCTATCGACCCGGTTCTGTGTTGAAAAAAGGCCCTGCAGTTATATTAATTCTTGCTTCTTCTTTTTTTTGCCAAGCAATCAAACGCTTCGCTACAGTTACTAAATCCGGTTCCGGGCGCGCTCTTCTCTATAGTAAACAGTAAACCGGCCCGGCCTACTAGAATTCTGATTCCTCCGTCCTACTAAACTATAGAGACTAGGTCATTCAATGCGCTCGACCGGACCCCTTCTTCGACTAGCGTCTCGCCTCCTTCGGACCCTTGCACCTCAAGTGGCAATTAATTAAGGCTTGTTCTAATGCAAAACAGCGGGTGCTTGTTCTTGTTCCACTTGCAAGCGGATGTAGCGCGCTTTCAAAGTATAAGAGTGGTCTCCAAAGTGGTGGTGTAAGAAGCCTCCTCTTTGTCTTGAAAGAAAGTGGGGAAGCGGAGGCATGCATGGAGGGGAGGAAGCTGCGGGAGAAGAATGAAAGGAATTCCCTTACTGAGAAGACCCGGCTTGCTGGGAGAGAGGAAGCTGCCGGACTTCCCCGGAATTAGTAGTATGGTTCCAGCCAGATGGCGAGCGGTAATGATACCGCCGGCCGTACCTATCCCTTACGGGAATCGAACCCGTGTCTTCGACATGAAAAGACGATGTCCTAACCACTGGACGAAAGGGACCAAAAAGAAATTCCTCATATACCTACCTCAGAAAAGCATTGGAAGTGGTTCGTTTTGTTTCTATACGCAATTAGACTCTTTCGTTTGTGGGCGATTGATGATGTTCATTTAACTCATCTGTGACAGGGGGTCGTCCCCCCATGGTCTTTCCAACCCCCTTTCCCCCTTCTAAAAATAAAAAAGGGGGCGAAGCGCCATAAGAAAGAGTCCTTTTTTTTCCGCAAGTTCCCGGTCAGCTGGTTAAGGAAAGCAGACGGTCTGAACTCCTAATGAACTTCAATAAGGGGGAGGAAGGCGTCGGTACGGAGTCACGCTGTGCCCACTGCACTGATGGTATGGTACGGAATCTCTGCCCTCCCCGCTCTCCTTTTTTAAAAGGAGAGGAAGCAGAAGCTCAGGGCTGATGGACCGATCCCCCGCTCCGAACACCATAGAAAGCTTACTTTTTCATAAACCATTTCTCCCCGCTCCATCAATAAGAACCCGGAAGGGAGGAAAGAGGTTCGTGTTCCCCTTCCAAAGTCAGTCATCTTTGCCCAAGACCCGCAGACGACTCTCCAGCGGTTTCATTCCTTCTGACTTCTGGGTCAACCCGGGGCCCCAAACAAAGGAGAATGAAAGAGCGAGAAGCAACTTTCGCGACGGTCTTTCCGGCTCGCGCCATCAACGGGCAACGGGCTCTCTATTTGCTTGGCTTGCAATGTCGGCTGTTCGCCTTTCATCAGGGAGAGCTCGAGCCCTTGATCCTAGTGTGTGAGGCTACTTGTAGTTGATC